AAATATAACTACAGTGTATACAAAAAGTTTGAGAGTAAGCATTACACAATCTCCAAGATCTTACTAAAAAAAAAAAGAGAATAGATTCTCTATTTTTATATCAAATATCTAATTTTGATACCAATAAATAAAAAAAAAAAAAAGGTTTCATAAAGTCATTTGTAATTAAGATAATAGTCGAATCTTTCATATTCAAACAGATTTGCATACCAACATCTAGATATTTTTTTTGGTGAACTCGAATCTAATTAGGTTCTTTCATTTAGGGAAAAGAGGGTAAAATTTAGAAAATAGAAATGATCCAGATTTAGTATGGCTACCAAAAAAATTCAATGTTTGAATTGAGAGTTCGTTCATACGTCAAGATTTTTTTGATCTTTTGAATTGTTGGAAGAATAAAAATCGTGAATTTTTTTAAGACAGTATTAAGAATTTCATCGAAAACTTACAGCGGCTTGCCAAACAAAGGCTAAGAGAAGAAAGAAAAGAGGTATTACGGGCATAAAATCTACGATTGGATTCAAAAAGGCGTAGGCCTCTGGCAATTTGGCGACTAAAAAAGTGCTTGAAAAAAGGGCAGAATTAAAACAAATACAAATCAAATTAAATATATTAAGCATAAAAAATTGGTGTTCTTGTGGATAATTTTGATTGAGTTATTAATATATTTTTTATATAAGGAAAAAATAAAGAAAGATAGTCTAAAAAGACTTTGTTGAACTTACTCAATCAAAAATCCTTTCATTCTCTTATGAGAATGAAAGAAATAATATTTTCATACAATATCTTAATTGAATTCTATGTAATGATCAATAAAGTAAGTTTTATTTGCTATCTACACGTGTTAAAACGCTAGTACCAATGTAATCTATATTTAATTTTGAATTGACGAACAACCAATAGGAATATTACTCTTTTAGTAGTCTTGAATAAAAAGCGAAATGGGGCGTAGCCAAGCGGTAAGGCAACGGGTTTTGGTCCCGCTATTCGGAGGTTCGAATCCTTCCGTCCCAGAGTACAGTCATTACGGAATCAATCTTCCATTGCCTTTGTACACCATCTTTACTCTTTCTGTTTAAAAATCCAATATTTTTTAAGAATAAAATATTGAAATGAAAAGAAGAATAAACTTCTTTTTCATTATTTAAACCGAATTCAAAAAAATCTATTTGCTTTTTTAATTTGTGTGTGATGCGGATTAAGTAAGGTAGAACCATAGATTCTAAGAGTTTTAAATCTATATTTATATATATAAATATAGATTTCTATTCAAACTAATATGGGATTCATTTGAATTCTGACTGAATCTTTACGCGTAAATTCACTATTTCCATTCATAGAGAAAGAAAAGGTATAGATTACGATATACTGACTGAACTATGACTATTCATTATTCCATAATTGAATCAATTACACAAACTAGAGGAATGTTATGGTAAAACTTCGTTTAAAACGATGTGGTAGAAAGCAACGTGCGACTTGAATTTAAGGACATGATCTGCTGTGGATTTTTTCATCCGCCACTTTTTATATAGGAATATAGGTGCTCTTGGCTCGACATTTTGTGTTCTATTTTACTAGAGTCCTACACTTTTTGGAATATAAAAAAGAGTACAGGATGGAGCTCGAGGAGAATAGAAAGTTTTTATTCCTTTCGCAGGAGTAAGGATCTAGGGTTAGTGCGAATCAAAAAGTTGGAACAACTTCGTAAGTCTTTTTATATTGAAAAAAAGTCCTTTCAAGCAATTTTACAATGGAAAAGGAAATTTTCTTAAAATTGTAAAATTCTTTGAATAAAAAGTCTATCATGCGTGAATCAAGCGTTTGTATGATTCTTTGTATAGAAAGAAAAGAAATCATAAAAAAAAATAAGGGGCTTGTTGCTGTCCTTTTTTAATAAAACGATTCAAGATCACCGAAGTCATGTCTAAACCTAAAGATTCAAAGTAAGGATAAAGAATCCTGAAACAAGGAAATCCTGTTTTCAATTGTTTGAAAAACTAGATCAGAATGAAGAATCAAAATTGATTCTAAAAAATGAGACAAATAAAAAACGGGCTAGAGACTACTCAATAAAAAAAGTACTTAAGGATTCTCCGGTGAGATATTTGAGAGTTGTTTAACTTGAGTTACGAGAGTACGAATGTTATGAATGCTTTTTATGGAAAAAATATTTAGGGTTTCAATACTGGCTAATTGATTTAATGTTTTTATTAATCTATTTAATATTTGAATTTACTATTTGAATTTTATACAAAGAGTTAACTTCTACTCATTGAATTTTTTTTTCTCGAGCCGTACGAGGCCAAAACCTCTTATACGTTTCTAGGGGGGGGTATTATTCATATACATCTATCCCAATGAGCCGTTTATCGAATCGTTGCAATTGATGTTCGATCCCGAAGAGAAGGAAGAGATCTTAGCAAGGTGGGTTTTTATGATCCGATAACTAATCAAACTTATTTAAATCTTCCTGCTATTCTCGATTTTCTTAAAAAAGGAGCTCAACCAACAAGAACAGTTCATGATATTTCAAAGAAGGCAGGGATTTTTACGGAATTAAGTCTTAATAAAACGAAATTGAATTAATGAAATATAAAAAAGAGGATGTGAAAGACTCGTATATAGCTTGATATCAAATTTTATCTACTCTTCTCTTTCCTCCTCTTTCACTTCCATCAGATTGATTTTGATTTATTAGAATTTCTATTTATTATTAGTATTCCTCCTAAGGTACGAATACTAAAAAATCCCCTGCTAACAACTACTATGTTTTATAATCATAAAAAAATTTATGAAAAAAAAATTGGATCTAGATTATATAAATTCGAATTTTATTATAAATAAAAAATTTTACTGTATAGAAAAAAATACTGTATATAAAATAAAATATTAATTCTGAATAAAACTAATATATATATTATTATATGAATAATTTATTCATCATCAAAAATTAAAGGCCATAAAAAAGTATAAAAAGATTTGAGATTACCTTAACTGGCTTAGTTTTCATTCATTGTATGAACTAACAAACCAAGGGGTTAAGCTTTTTTATTCTTTTCACTATAATGAAAAATTCATAATCATATTGACAACAGTGTATGGACCAAATATAATTCTCTCATAGATAAATGGATCCATTTATCCCTGACGCACACACGACTGGATTTTTTTCTTTATTCTGGTTGTATCTACATATTTGCAGTACGTTCTTTTTTTTTGGGGGGGGGTTGCTAACTCAACGGTAGAGTACTCGGCTTTTAAGTGCGACTAGCATCTTTTACACATTTGTATGAAGAAAAGGATTCGTCCAGATCTGCGGTAGAGTTTGTAAGACCACGACTGATCCTGAAAGGAATGAATGGAAAAAATAGCATGTCGTATCAAGGGAGAATTCAGATAACATTTTTTTTCTTTCCTGATCGGTACAACCTTATTTTGATGTCGAAAAAAAAAAGAATTCCAATTTGGGTCAAGTGAATAAATATAAATGGATGGATAAAAAAACCAGTTTCCTGATTCCAGGAAAAAAAAAGAAACGAGCTTCCATTCGTAATTTGAAAAATTACCCGAACTAATTAAATGTTAAAAATAGATTAGTGCCTAATACGGGTATGGGAAGGCATTTTTTTCTTGCGTGTTATTATCACTTTTTTCATGAGTCCTAATTATTTTTTTACCTAGTCCATTTGGATTAGGTTGGAGTGTGTAAAAGAAGCAGTATATTGATAAAATATATATATATATTTCCAAAATCAAAAGAGCGATTAGGTTAAAAAAATAAAGGATTTCTAATCATCTTGTTTTGTTATTCTATAATATAACGAACAGAAACCGATTAAAGATAGAGAATCCGGTTAGCAGTCTACCTGTTTATGAGGTATCTATTGCTTTCGTAGTCTAATACCTTATTTTGACTGTATCGCACTATGTGTCATTTCAGAACTCAAGAAAATAAAGAGTTTACCTTCAGTTCAAATCGAATTTCAATCTAAATGGAGAAATTTCAAGGATATTTAGAGTTCGATGGGGCTCGGCAACAGAGTTTTCTATATCCACTTTTTTTTCGGGAGTATATTTATGTACTTGCTTATGATCATGGTTTAAATAGATTAAATAGAAATCGCTCTATTTTCTTGGAAAATACGGATTATGACAAAAAATATAGTTCACTAATTGTGAAACGCTTAATTTTGCGAATGTATGAACAGAATCGTTTGATTATTCCCACTAAGGATTTGAACCAAAATTCCTTTTTGGGGCATACCAGTCTTTTCTATTATCAAATGATATCTGTTTTATTTGCAGTGATTGTAGAAATTCCCTTTTCCCTAAGATTAGGATCCTCTTTTCAAGGAAAACAATTAAAAAAATCTTATAATTTACAATCAATTCATTCAATATTTCCCTTTTTAGAAGACAAATTAGCACATTTTAATTATGTGTTAGATGTACTAATACCTTACCCCATCCATCTCGAAATCTTGGTTCAAACCCTACGTTACCGGGTAAAAGATGCCTCTTCGTTGCATTTTTTTCGGTTCTGTTTATACGAGTATTGTAATTGGAAGAATTTTTATATAAAAAAAAAATCAATTTTGAATCCAAGATTTTTCTTGTTCTTATATAATTCTCATGTATGTGAATACGAATCCATCTTTTTTTTTCTACGCAGGCGGTCTTCGCATTTACGATCGACATCTTATGAAGTCCTTTTTGAGCGAATTTTATTCTATGGAAAAATACAACATTTTTTAAAACTTGTTGTTAATAATTTTCCGGCGATCCTAGGGTTGCTCAAGGATCCTTTTATACATTATGTTAGATATCACGGAAGATGCATTCTGGCAACAAAGGATACGCCGCTTCTGATGAATAAATGGAAATATTATTTTGTTAATTTATGGCAATGTTATTTTTCCGTATGGTTTCAATCGCAAAAGGTCAATATAAATCAATTATCTAAAGATAATTTAGAGTTTCTGGGTTATCTGTCAAGT